AATGAAGAGCCTGATTAAAGGATTATTTTGATAGAATAAATTATGTATAACCTACCTTCATTAATTATATTTAATAGAATTAAACTATTTCTTAAAATTTCAAAAATTTTTATACTTCATATATTAAAATATAAAAAAGATAAGCTAAAAAAGCTAATAGGTTCATACCCTGTACATAATGGTTATAACCCATTTCTTTTTAATTTTTTTTTTTCCAAATCAAATTATTTTTTTAACTATCTTAATAATAAGAACAATTTTATCAGTTTCGTCTAACTCATGATTAGGAGCATGAATAGGATTAGAAATAAACCTTCTTACTTTTATCCCCCTTATAAGAAGAGTAAAAAATTGTTTCTCATCTGAAGCCTCAATAAAATACTTTATTATTCAAGCTTTCGCTTCATCTTTACTGTTATTTTCTTCCCTTATAATTTATATAAATTTTTTTTATAATATAAATTTTTTACTTTTATTAATAACACTTTTACTAAAAATAGGAGCAGCTCCTTTTCACTTTTGATTTCCCTCTGTAGCCGAAGGTATTTCATGAAATGTAAACATTATTTTAATAACATGACAAAAACTAGCCCCCATAATATTAATTTCTTACATTTCTAATATTATATCTTTTTTTTTACAAATTATTGCTCTAATAAGAATTATTATTGGAAGAATAATAGGATTAACTCAAACCAGTCTACGAAAAATTATATCTTACTCTTCAATTAATCATATAGGATGAATAATTAGAACTTTTTTTTTAAATAAAACCCTGTGAAAAATTTACTTTATCATATATTCTATTTTAACAATTTTAATATTAAAAATTTTTAATATTAACAAAATTTTTCAATTTAATCAAATATTTAATTTAAATAATAAAAATAAATATATAAAATTTATTATTTTTTGTAATTTTCTTTCTTTAGGAGGCTTACCCCCATTTTTAGGATTTTTACCAAAATGATTTATTTTAAATAATTTAATTTATAATCAATTCTATTTAATTATAATTTTAATATTAATTTTTACTTTAATCAATCTCTTTTATTATCTACGAATAAGAATAAATTCTTTTTTATTATTAAATATACAACTAAAATGAAACTTAATTACTTTTCCTTATAATTTTTATATAAATATGTTATTAATTTTTTCTTTACTTGGTCTTTTTTTTAGCTTTATTTTCTTTTATTAAAAAGACTTTAAGTTAAAAAAAACTAATAACCTTCAAAGCTAAAAATAAAGAATAATCTTTAAGTCTTAATATATAAAATATACTTTTAAATTTGCAATTTAAATTCATTATTGAATATAAGACCAGTAAAAGAGATTATTTTTCTCATAAATAAATTTACAATTTATCACCTATAAATTCAGTCATTTTACTGAAAAAATGACTATACTCAACAAATCATAAAGATATCGGAACCTTATACTTTATTTTTGGTGCTTGATCAGGTATAATTGGAACCTCTCTAAGATTATTAATTCGATCTGAATTAGGATCTCCAGGATCTTTAATCGGAGATGACCAAATTTATAATGTAATTGTAACAGCACATGCTTTTATCATAATTTTTTTTATAGTTATACCAATTATAATTGGCGGTTTTGGAAATTGATTAGTTCCCTTAATACTAGGAGCCCCTGATATAGCATTTCCTCGACTTAACAATATAAGATTTTGACTACTACCTCCCTCTTTAATACTTCTTCTTAGAGGAAGAATAAGAGAAAGAGGAGCAGGAACAGGATGAACCGTTTACCCACCTCTTTCATCTAACATTGCACACGCAGGAGCATCGGTAGATCTAACTATTTTTAGTTTACATTTAGCCGGTGTATCCTCTATTTTAGGAGCAATTAACTTTATTACAACAACTTTAAATATACGTTCCAACGGGCTTACATTAGAACGAATACCTTTATTTGTATGATCTGTTGCTATTACCGCACTTTTATTACTATTATCATTACCAGTATTAGCCGGAGCTATCACTATACTTTTAACAGATCGTAATTTAAATACATCTTTTTTTGACCCAGCAGGAGGAGGAGATCCAATTTTATACCAACATTTATTTTGATTTTTTGGACACCCTGAAGTTTATATTTTAATTCTTCCAGGATTTGGAATAATTTCCCATATTATTAGACAAGAAAGAGGAAAAAAAGAAACCTTCGGATCTTTAGGTATAATTTATGCAATATTAGCTATTGGACTATTAGGATTTGTTGTATGAGCTCATCACATATTCACTATCGGAATAGATGTTGATACCCGAGCCTACTTCACTTCAGCTACAATAATTATTGCTGTTCCAACAGGAATTAAAATTTTTAGATGATTAGCAACATTACACGGCTCTCAACTCACGTATTCCCCGTCTATTTTATGAGCTTTAGGCTTTGTTTTTTTATTTACTGTAGGAGGACTAACAGGAGTAATCTTGGCCAATTCTTCTATTGATATTATTCTTCACGATACTTATTATGTTGTAGCCCATTTTCACTATGTTTTATCAATAGGAGCTGTTTTTGCTATTATAGCAGGATTTATCCATTGATGACCTTTATTTACAGGATTAACTTTTAATCCAATTATATTAAAAACTCAATTTTTTATAATATTTTTAGGAGTAAATATCACCTTCTTTCCACAACACTTTTTAGGTTTAAGAGGAATGCCTCGACGATATTCTGACTATCCTGATTCTTTTTCTACCTGAAATATTATCTCATCATTAGGCTCATCAATCTCTTTTATCAGAATTATTTACTTTATTTACATTATTTGAGAAAGAATTTCTTCTTCTCGAATTATTATTAACAACAATAATTTAATTACTTCACTTGAATGAATACAAACCTACCCACCAATAGAACACTCTTACTCAGAGCTTCCATTAATTAATTTTTTCTAAAATGGCAGAATAGTGCAATGAGCTTAAAATTCATATATAAAGGAATCTTTTTTTAGAACATTAATTCCTTAGATAATATAATAATAAATGATGGAATATCCCCTTTAATAGAACAATTAATTTTTTTTCATGACCATACTATATTAATTTTATTAATAATTACAATATTAGTAAGATATATTATATCCTCTCTTTTTTTTAATAAATTTAATAATCGATTACTTTTAGAAGGACAATTAATTGAAATTATCTGAACAATTTTACCTGCTATTACCCTAATTTTCATCGCCTTACCTTCTTTACGAATCCTTTATTTAATAGATGAAATTAATAACCCTTTAATTACTATTAAAACTATAGGACACCAATGATATTGAAGCTATGAATATAATGATTTTATAAATAAAGAATTTGATTCTTTTTTAAGACCTTTATCTTTAAAAAATAACTTTCGATTATTAGACGTAGATAATCGTATTATTGTACCTTTTATAACCCAAATTCGAATGTTAATCTCTGCAACAGACGTTATTCACTCATGAACAATCCCAAGATTAGGAGTAAAAATTGATGCCACTCCTGGTCGATTAAACCAAACTAATTTTTTTATTAATCAAGCAGGACTATTTTTTGGACAATGCTCAGAAATTTGCGGAACTAATCACAGATTTATACCCATTGTTATAGAAAGCATTAAAATAAATCTTTTTATTAAATGAATAAATAATATTTCATTAGATGACTGAAAGAAAGTAATGGTCTCTTAAACCAATTGATAGTAACCCCGCCTACTTCTAATGAAAGAATTAGTTAAAAATTTATAACATTAATATGTCAAATTAAAATTATTTTATAATATTCTTTAATCCCTCAAATAGCCCCTATAAATTGACTATTTTTTTATTTTATATTTTCATTTACTTTTATAATTTTTTATATTCTTATTTATTTTTTTTTTCTAAAAAAAAATACTTTTTTTTTTAAAAAAAAGTATTTTTACGTTAAAAATAACTGAAAATGATAACTAATTTATTTTCTATTTTTGATCCTTCAACTTCTATTTTTAATCTCTCTTTAAATTGATTAAGAACTTTCTTAGGATTAATAATTTTCCCCCTAAGATTTTGATTACTACCAAACCGATTTTATTTTTTTTATTATAAAATAATAATTAAATTATACGAAGAATTTAAAACTCTTTTAGGATTAAATAAAAATTTAGGAAGAAGAATTATTTTTATCTCCATTTTTATATTTATTTTGTATAATAATTTTTTAGGATTATATCCTTATATTTTCACAAGCTCAAGACATTTGTTATTTTCTTTAAGCTTGGCTTTTCCTATATGACTAGCATTTATATTATTTGGATGAATTAATCATACTAATAATATATTTACTCATATAGTACCCCAAGGAACTCCTCCCATACTTATACCTTTTATAGTTTGTATTGAAACAGTAAGTAATATTATTCGACCCGGAACTTTAGCTGTTCGATTAGCTGCAAATATAATTGCAGGTCATCTTTTACTTACCCTTTTAGGAAATACTGGAAATCAGCTAAATAACCTTATAATTAATCTATTATTAATTATTCAAATTCTTCTTTTAATATTAGAATCTGCAGTATCTATTATTCAAGCCTACGTTTTCTCAATTTTATCAACACTTTATTCTAGAGAAATTAATTAATGTCAATAACCCAAAATCACCCTTTTCATCTAGTTAACTACAGACCATGACCTTTAACAGGAGCTTTAGGAGCTTTTATTACAGTATCAGGAATAATTAAATGATTTCATTTTTACAATACAAATTTATTTTTTTTAGGAAAATTAATTCTAATTTTAACTTCAATTCAATGATGACGTGATATTGCTCGAGAAAGAACTTTCCAAGGAAATCACACTCTTATTGTAACTACAGGATTACGAGTCGGAATAATCCTATTTATTATCTCAGAAATTTTCTTTTTTATTAGTTTTTTCTGAGCCTTTTTTCATAGAAGTTTATCTCCCTCTATAGAAATTGGAGCAATCTGACCCCCCAAGGGAATCAACCCTTTTAACCCATTACAAATCCCTCTCTTAAATACTATTATTTTACTATCTTCAGGACTATCTATCACTTGAGCTCATCACAGAATTTTAGAAAATAACCATAATCAAACTATTCAAAGATTAATATTAACTATTTTACTAGGAATTTATTTCTCTATTCTTCAAGGATACGAATATTTAGAAGCTTCTTTTACTATTAGAGATGCTGTTTATGGATCAACATTTTTTATAGCTACAGGATTCCATGGAATTCATGTTATTGTAGGCACTACCTTTTTAATCACATGTTTTATACGAATTATAATAAATCATTTTTCTAAAATTCATCATTTTGGGTTTGAAGCTGCTGCATGATATTGACATTTTGTAGATATTGTTTGATTATTTTTATATATCTCTATTTATTGATGAGGAAGATAATTTATATAATATAAAAAGTATAATTGACTTCCAATCAAAAAGTCTAATTTTTTTAGTATAAATAATTTTTATAATTTTAATTTCTACCTTCTTATCATTTATTATTTCAATAATTATAATAATTTTATCCTCAATCTTAGCTAAAAAATCTTTTATAGATCGAGAAAAAAATTCACCATTTGAATGTGGGTTTGACCCAATAAATTCATCTCGAATACCTTTTTCTTTAAAATTTTTTATAGTAGCTATAATATTTTTAATTTTCGATGTAGAGCTAACCTTAATCTTTCCAATTATTATTACATTTTATTCATCAATTCTTAAAAATTGAATTTTAATAATTATTTTATTTATAATTCTACTATTAATAGGTTTGTATCATGAATGAAATCAAGGCGCCTTAAACTGAATAAAATAGGAGTATAGTTAAATAACTAACATTTAGATTGCACCTAAAAAATATTGTAATAAATTACTCTTTAGTAATGAAGTAAAACTTACATTTAGTTTCGACCTAAAAATTAGATTAATATATCCTTACTTTAATTGAAACCAAAAAGAGGTATATTATTGTTAATAATATCAATGAAAATTTTCCAATTAAAATAAGATATAAAATTTAAGAAAAAGCTGCTAACTTATTCTTTAGCGATGAAATTCGTTAATATCTTTACTATTTATATAGTTTAATTAAAACCTTACATTTTCAATGTAAAAATAAAAATTTTTTATAAATATTTATAAGAATACTATGATCTACCGTAATATCTTCAATATTAAGCTCTTATATTTAAGCTATATAAATCTTTACTTATTTAAATATACAAATAAAATTATAAATAATAATAATAATAATAATATTTTAAAATCATTATTTTGTAAAATTTGAAAAAAAGAACTTTTTTTAATTAAATATTTAAATAAACCTTGAGCCCCTAATATTTCTCTTCATCCCTGATCTAATGTTTTATAAATCTTTAGTCTTTCATTTAAAACAACCTTATTTAATCTAAATGAAAAAATATAAGGTATAAATCATATTCTTCCTAATAAATAATATATTAATCCTATTTTATAAAAACTTATTTCTAAATTAAACTTAAATTTAAATCTTTCATAACCTAAAAATAAGCCTAAAATAATAATAAATATAATAAGCATCTTTATTTTAGGAATTAAAATTACTACATAATATTTTGAAAATATTAATCAATTTAATAATCTACCTCTCATGATAGCTAAAAAAATTAAACCTATTATTCCTTTAAGTATTCTTAAACTTTCTTCATTTATATTTCTTAATGAATTAAAATTTAAATTTTTAATTATAGAATAATAAACTAAACGAACTCTATAACTAACTGTTAATCCGGAAGATAAATAATATAATATATATATTAAAAAATTAATCTCAGATATTGAAGATATTTCTAAAATTAAATCTTTTGAATAAAAACCAGCTAAAAAAGGTAAACCACAAAGAGATATGCTAGAAATATTTATTATAATAACAGTTAAAGGTAAATAAAAAACTAACTTTCCTATATAACGAATATCTTGAAAATTTAAAAAACAATGAATAATCATTCCTGCACATAAAAATAATAATGCCTTAAATATTGCATGAGTTAATAAATGAAAAAAAGCTAATTTTTTATACCCTAAACATAAAACTATAATTATTAATCCCAATTGACTTAACGTAGATAAAGCAATAATTTTTTTCAAATCAAACTCAAAATTAGCCCCTAATCCTGATATAAATATAGTTAAACAACTTATAAATAATAGTAATAATTTTATAAAATTTATTTTTATTAATAAATCTCTAAAACGAATTAATAAATAAACCCCTGCTGTAACAAGAGTAGAAGAATGCACTAAAGCAGATACAGGGGTAGGAGCTGCTATTGCAGCAGGTAATCAAGCCGAAAAAGGAATTTGAGCTCTTTTTGTTATTCCAGCTAAAATAACTAATATTATAATAATTAATCTTTCTTTTATATCTATAAAATAATCAATATAATAAATAAAATTTCAACTCCCATAATTTAACATCCAAGAAATACCCAATAATAAACAAACATCACCAATTCGATTAGATAAAACAGTTAATATTCCCGCATTATAAGACTTTAAATTTTGGTAATAAATAACCAAACAATAAGATACTAAACCCAAACCATCCCATCCTAATAAAATTGAAATCATATTAGGACTAATAATTATTATTATCATAGAAAAAATAAACAATAATACTAAATAAATAAATCGTAAATAATTTTTATCTCCTATTATATAATCTTCTCTATATAAGACTACTATTGAAGAAATAAATAAAACAAATCTCATAAATAATAATGACATTCAATCTAATAAAATTAAAAAAACAATTGATACTCTATTTAAAAAAAAAATTTCTCATTCAATAAATAAAACTATATTATTATATAAATAATACAACCCACAATTAAAAATTAATAATGAAATAAAAAATAAAATTTTAAAGTTAATTTTTCAATAATTTATTATTTAAAACTTTTAACTAATTTCTTTAATTCCACAAATTAATATTTTATATAAACTATTTAAATATATATACATAAATAAATCTCTTTTTAAAAATAAAAAATTCAAAGGCAACCAATGAAAAAACATTACTAAATATTCTATAATAAAATTTTTAGAAAAACTAAAAACCCCAGAATAACATTTACCATGTTGTCTATATGAAAATAAATATAAAGAATAAGAAGCTCTAAAAAAAGAAATTATTATTAATAATCCCATAGATTTATATCTTCATCTTAAAATTCTTATTAATAAACTTACCTCTCCTAAAAGATTTAAAGAAGGCGGAGAAGCTAAATTTGAAGATCTAAGTAAAAATCACCATATACATATGCTTGGTATAAAATTTATTAAACCCTTATTAATCAACAATCTTCGTCTATTTCTCCGATCATATACTACTCTTACTAAACAAAATAAGCCTGAAGAACATAACCCATGTCCAATTATCAATTTTAAACATCCAATTAAACCTCAACTATTTATTGTTATTAACCCAATTAATAATAATCTTATATGAACAACAGAAGAATAAGCCACTAAAGATTTTAAATCAATTTGTAATAAACAAATTAATGAAATTAATAACCCGCCAATTAAACTTAATAATATTCAATAAAAGTTTAAAAATATACCTAAAAATAAAAATCCTTCTAAAATACGAATTAACCCATATCCCCCCAATTTTAATATAACACCGGCTAAAATTATAGACCCTGAAACAGGGGCTTCAACATGAGCTTTTGGAAGTCATAAATGTACTAAAAATATAGGTATTTTTACCAAAAAAGTTAATACTATTGAAAAATATATCAAATATCTTAATAAATTTATTTTATAAAAAAAAAAATAAAACATTCTATAATTTTTATATAAATAAATAATTGCTACCAAAAAAGGCAAGGAAACAACCAAAGTATAAAATAATATATAAATTCCCGCTTGAAGCCGTTCAGGTTGATATCCTCAACCTAAAATTAATAACAAAGTAAAAACTAATCTTCTTTCAAAAAAAATATAAAACCCTAATAAAGATAGACTTGAAAAAGATAAAATTAAAAAAAATACTAAAAATAAAATAATTAATTTAAATAAATTAATGTTATTTTTTTTATAAAAAATTATCTCTCTAATTAATAACATTATAAATAATACTCAAAAAGACAGTATAATTAATAAATAACTTAATTTATCTAACCCAAAAAAATAAGTTAAATTTCTAAAATTAAAAAAAGAATAAAAAAATTGAAATAAAAAAATTATTATTAATCTATTTAAAATCAAAAAATTTTTTTTCTTATAAAATATAAGGATTAAAAATAAATTTATAAACAAAATTTTTAACATTGTAAAAAATTAAATCTTTTAAAATAATCATTTCCATGGGTACGAATTAAACTAACTAAGATAGATAAACCTAGAGCACCCTCACAAACACAATAAACAATAAAAATTATAGAAAAATAAAGCTCAAACCCATAAAATTTTAAATAATAAAAAATTATTAAAAATATTCCTAAAACTAAAAACTCTAAACTAAGCAATATTATTAAAAAATGCTTTCAACTTAAACAAAAAATAAATATCCCAAAAAAATAAAAAATAAAAATAAAATATAATCTTATAATAAGTTTTTATAGTTTAAAATAAAATATTGATTTTGTAAATCAAAGATATAAAAATATAATTTAAAAACTTCAGAAATATATAAGTATATATATCAATAATTCCCAAAATTATTATTTTTTTTTAAACTATTTTCTGATATATTCTTAATCTTAGCTACAATTAGTTTAATCCTACTATTTAATATAATAAAAATCAAACATCCCTTATCAATAGGTTTTTTTTTAATTATTCAAGTTTTCATAGTCTGCATAATAAATGGTCTAACAAGTAATTTTTTTTGATTTTCTTACATTTTATTCTTAACAATAATCGGGGGATTATTAATTATCTTTATTTATATAACAAGACTAGCTTCTAATGAACTTTTTTTCTTTTCTTATAAAAATTTTTTTTATAACCTATTAATATTAATATTAATATTATTTATATATTATTTTTACTTTAATCAAATAATTAAAATAAGATTTTTTAACAATAATATAAATATTAACTTTTCTCATAATTATTTATTTTTAAACTTAAATAAATTATATAATATAACAAGAATATACTTAACATTATTAAGAATATTATTTTTATTTATCACTTTAATTACTATTATTAAAATTACTAATATTTTTTCAGGTCCTTTACGACAAAATATATCCTAATGAATATACCCCTCCGCAATAAACACCCATTAATTAAAATTATTAACAACTCTTTAATTGATTTACCAACACCAAGAAATATTAATTATTGATGAAATTTTGGATCAATATTAGGACTATGTTTAATAATCCAAATTATTTCCGGAATTTTTTTAGCCATACATTATACAGCTAATATCGAAAGAGCTTTTAACAGAATTATTCATATCTGCCGAGATGTAAACTATGGTTGAATAATTCGAAACATACATGCTAACGGAGCTTCTTTTTTTTTTTTTTGTATTTATTTTCATATTGGACGAGGTATTTATTATAATTCTTATAATTTTATTTACACTTGAATAGTAGGAGTATTAATTCTATTTTTAATAATAGCAACAGCTTTTATAGGTTATGTCCTTCCCTGAGGACAAATATCATTTTGAGGCGCAACAGTAATTACTAACCTGCTCTCAGCAATTCCTTACTTAGGAAATATACTAGTACAATGAATTTGAGGAGGATTTGCAGTAGATAATGCTACCTTAACGCGATTTTTTTCATTTCACTTCATTCTACCCTTTATTGTTTTAGCTATAGTGATAATTCATTTATTATTTCTTCATCAAACTGGATCAAATAATCCTTTAGGATTAACATCAAATTACGATAAAATCCCCTTTCATCCATTTTTTTCTTATAAAGATATCTTAGGATTTATTATTATAAGAATAATATTAATTTTTTTAATATTAATTTCCCCAAATTTATTAGGAGACCCGGATAATTTTATCCCAGCAAATCCTCTATCAACTCCAGAACACATTCAACCAGAATGATACTTCTTATTTGCATATGCTATTCTTCGGTCAATTCCTAATAAATTAGGAGGAGTTTTAGCTTTAATTATATCTATTATAATCTTATTTTTTATACCACTATTTAAAATAAAAATACATAGAAATAAATTTTATCCTTTAAATCAAATACTTTTTTGAATTTTTATTTGTTTAATTTTATTATTAACTTGAATTGGATCTAAACCTGTAGAAATTCCTTATATCCTAATGGGCCAACTACTTACTATTTTATATTTTTTATTCTATATTTTATATATAATAATATTTTATTTATGAGATAATATTTTTATTAAATAATAATTATTGAGCTTGTATAGCAATTGTTTTGAAAACAATATAAAGAAGTAAAATCTTCTATTAATTTATACTATTTTTTTTTAATAAATTTTTAACTAAAAATAAAAATTAATAATTTAACCCCGACAAAAAATAAAAAAATATTTATAACTAAAGATAAATAATATTTTCAAGTTAAATTTATTAGCTTATCATACCGAAACCGGGGCAAAGTTCCCCGAACTCAAATAAAAATATAAGAAATAAATACAACTTTTATAAAAAATAACAAACTAAATAAATCTGAACCTAAAAATAAAGATCTAAACATAAAACTTATAAATAAAATACTTAAATATTCAGCTAAAAAAATTAAAGCAAATCCTCCACCTCTATATTCAACATTAAATCCCGAAACTAATTCTGATTCTCCCTCAGCAAAATCAAAAGGAGTACGATTAGTTTCAGCTAATATAATTGAAAATCATATTAATACTAAAGGAAAAAAGAGAAATAAAAAAACCAATAATTTTTGATATTTAAATAAATTAATTAAATTAAAAGAAAATAAATATAAAATCAAAATTAATAAAACTAAAGCTATACTAATTTCATAAGAAATTGTTTGAGCCACTGATCGCAACCCACCTAACAAAGAATAATTAGAATTAGAAGATCATCCAGCAATTATTACTCTATAAACACCCATTCTTAAACAACAAATTAAAAATAAAAATCCTAAATCAAATCTAAAAAAAACTAAACTATTAGGAAAAACTACCCAAATAATTATAGATATTAAAAACCCAAAAACAGGAGAAAAATAATAAATTAAATAATTTGAATAAATAGGGAAAACATGTTCCTTAGTAAATAACTTAATAGCATCTCTAAAAGGCTGTATTAAACCTATAAATCCGACCTTATTAGGACCCTTACGAATTTGGATATAACCTAAAACCTTACGCTCCAATAATGTTAAAAAAGCCACTCCTACTAATAAAAAAATAATTAAAATAACAAAATTTACTAAAAGTAAAAAAATATCTTTTATAACCAATATTACCTGTTTTTTAAAACATAAATGAATTCTAAATTCATAACACTATTCTGCCAAAGTAATCTAAATTAAAATTTAATTAATATATTTGGTCCTTTCGTACTAAAATATAATAAATTATTAAAGATAGAAACCAATCTGGCTCACGCCGATTTGAACTCAAATCATGTAAGAATTTAAAGGTCGAACAGACCTAATCATTTAACTTTTTCACCAAATATTTTTCTTAATTCAACATCGAGGTCGCAATCTATTTTATCAATTTGAACTCTCCAAAATAATAACGCTGTTATCCCTAAGGTAATTTAATCTTTTAATTTAAAAATTTAAGATCAAAAATAAATTACATAAATAAATGAAATTTTTATAAAAAGTTTATTAAATTTTTCTATCACCCCAATAAAATTAAAACTTTAAATAAACATTATTTAAACTTAAAAACTATTATTTTACTTTTAATAAAACTCTATAGGGTCTTCTCGTCTTTTAAAAAAATTTTAGCATTTTAACTAAAAATTAAAATTTTATTAAAATATTTAAATGAGACAGTAAATACCTCGTCCAATCATTCATACCAGTTCCTAATTAAGAAACAAATGATTATGCTACCTTTGCACAGTCAAAATACTGCGGCCATTTAAATTTTCAGTGGGCAGATTAAATTTTAAATTATCATCAAAAAACCATGTTTTTGATAAACAGGCGAGTATTAATTTTGCCGAATTCCTTATTTAAAATTTTAAAAATAAAATTATAATTTTATAAATATTTTTTATATACTAATTTTATCATTATTACAATTTTTTTTTTATAAAAAAATTTTTTTTTATACAAAATTTAATATTTTTTTTATAAAATAAAATAAATTTCTTATTAAATATTTTAATAAATTATAAAAAACTTCAATTAATTAAAACTTCTAATTATATTATTATATAACATTTATAAATTTTTTATATTTAAACTAAATCTAAAGCTTACCCATAAATTTTTTTTAAAAAATAATTAATATATATATATATATATATATATATATATAATATAAAATTTAAATAAATTAAACTTAATTCTAAAAAAACTAGATATATTTAAAATCGAATAACTTTTCATTACAAACCTTATATTTAATATATTTATTCTACAATAAATTAATATAAAATTAACTCTTTTAAATTCGAGATATTTTAATATAAAAATTAAATTAATAAACCCTGATACAAAAGGTACAATAAAATAAATTTTCTTATACAAAACTAAATAAATTCTTTCACAATACTATTAAACTATAATAAAAAAAAATTTTTCTTAGATATACTAAATCCTAAATTAAATAAAAATATTTATATTATAAACAAAAACTTAAATAAATAAAATTATAATTAACTAATTTCAAATCATTCTGAATTAAACAGATCCTTTTTAATGTAAATAAAAAACTTTTCCTAAGCTAAAATTTGATATTCTAGATTCACTTTCCAGTAAATCTACTATGTTACGACTTATCTCATTTAAAAATGAGAGCGACGGGCGATATGTACATATTTCAAAACTTTAATCAATTTAAAAATTTATTTAAAATTACAAATAAATCCACCTTTATTTTCTTTTATTACAAAAAAAAATCCGTTTTATTATATAATAATTGTAACCCATTAATACATAAATATAAAGCAGCATCTTGATTTGAAATAAGATATTATAAAATATTTTAAAATTTAATTATCTATAAATATATTTTTATAACAACGATATACTAACTATTAATTTAAGTAAATTATATCGTGGATTATCATTTATAAAACAGGTTCCTCTAATAAGAAAAAATACCGCCAAATTTTTTAAATTTAAAGAACATAACTATTAATAATTCAACTAAAAATTTACAATAAAAATAATAGGGTATCTAATCCTAGTTTAAATTTTTATTTTCATAAAACTATAATTATAAAATATATTTAAATATAATATAAATAAAAAATTTCACCTTTTATATTTAATTTATATTTATTATATAAATATATATATATATATATTTACAAATTAAAAAAATTTACTTAAATCTTTTGTTTAACCGCAAATGCTGGCACAAAATAATTTAATTTTTAAATTAATTACTAATTCTAAATTTCTTTAATCAATAAAATAAATTACTGCTAATCAAAATATTAAATAAAAAAATTTACATATAAAATAAAAAAAATAATAAATTAAAAACCAAAATTAAATTTTTTTTATAAAAAAAATATTATTAATATAACAAATAAATAATAAATTTAAATTATAAAATTTTAATACAAAAATTTTTAGTATTATCTTTTAAATAAAAATTTTATTTAATTCATTATCTCATTTCTACTAAAACCCAGAATTTAAATTAATATTAACAATATTAACTATAACAAAATATACTTAAATAACTTTTTTTTTATAAAAAAAATATTATTAATATAACAAATAAATAATAAATTTAAATTATAAAATTTTAATACAAAAATTTTTAGTAATTTTGATTAGCCCAGACCCTAAAAATAATAATTCTATATAAAATTATAAAATATTAATAAATTAACTTAAACTTAGGAGAATTTAAATTAATATTAACAATATTAACTATAACAAAATATACTTAAATAACTTTTTTTTTATTAATATATATATATATATATATAATAATTTATATTTAAATATAATTATTTTAATAAATAATTTTATTTAAATATAAATTATTATATTTAAATATATATAAATATTAAATTTATACAAATTTAAATATAATTATATATATATATATAATTTTACATATATATATATATATTAAACACATATTTATATAAATATAAAATTTTATATTTATATCTAATCTCTCTCTTTTTTTCCCTTTAACAACACATATATATATATATATATATAAATAATTTATTTTTATATAAATTTATTTATATTTATATATATATCTATATAAAAATTAATTTTTTATATTTATTTATATATTATATATAAATAATTTTATAATAATATCGATACATATATTATTTATTTAAATATAATTATATATATATATATATTATTTCTTTATATAATAAATATAACTTTTATATGATATAAAAAAAAAAAAAAAAAAAATACTTCTTTTTTTTAAATAACAAAAATAAATCCTTTTATAAAATTTAAATATAAGAGTATTTATTTTTTTTTTATAAA